TTGAGGATCCATTGTAATAATGAGAAAAATTTCTGCATATCCGCACAAATCGGTCAATAAGATCAAAATCAGATGAATCGGCCCAGACCGGTTTACTTATAGGATGACCTAATGCGTTACAAAATTTCACTTTAGCCAATAATCTAATTATTGGAATAATCGGAACTATTGTATTAAGCTTTTTCCTAACATTTTCTATTAGAAATGAATTTTCCAGCATTCGACTCCGTACCACCGAAGGATTTAGCCGCACACTTGAAAAATAACCCAAAAACAAAAAGTAGAATGAATGCTCAGATAATTGGTTTATATGGATTCTTCCTGGTTGAGACCAAACATAAAAATGACATTGCCATAAATTGATAAAATAGTATTTCCATTTATTCATCAAAAGAAACGTATTCGTTGAAGCCAGAATAGATTTTCCTTGATATCTAACATAATGAATGAAAGGATCCTTAAATAACCATAAGGTCGACAGAAAATCTTTAGCAAAGACCTCTACAAGATGTTCTGTTTTTCCATAGAAATAGATTCGCTCAAAAAGGACTCCATAGGATGTTAATCGTAAATGAGAAGACTTGTTACGGAGAAAAAGGAAAATAGATTCATATTCAAAGACATGCAAATTATATAGGAACAAGAAGAATCTTGGATGACTTTTTCCAAAAGTCGAAATCGAGTTTTTTAGAGTAATAAGACTATTCCAATTAAAATATTGGTGAAGAAAGATCCTTAATAAATGAAAAGACGAGACATCTTTCAACCAATAGCGAAGGGTTTGAAGCAGAATTTCCAAATGGATAGGGTAGGGTATTTGTACATCTGACACATAATTCAAATATGGAAATTGATCCTCGAAAAAAGGAAATATTGAATGAATTGATCGTAAATTATAAGATTTTAGGATTTCTGCTTCCTTTAAGGAAGAGATTAATTCTAGGGAAAATGGAATTTCCAAAATGATGGCAAACCCCTCTGATATTATTTGAGAATACAAATTTTTGTTGTACCCCAAAAACGGATTTTTGAATTTCTTTTTGGTAGAATCATTAGCAGAAATAAGAAAATAATTCTGTTGATACATTCGAGTAATTAAACGTTTTACAATTAGGAAACTAGATTTATTGTCATAATCTACATTTTCCACCAAAATGGAACTTTTTTTTTGATTTTTACACCATGATTATAAGCAAGTGTATAAATATATTCTCGAAAGATAAGTGGGTATAGGAAATAATTTTTTCGAGATCTATATATTTCTAAATATACTTGAAATTCCTCCATTTTTAAAATTAGCTTTGAACTAGGGATACGGGATTTATTAGGTTATCAAATCATACATAGTGCGATACCGTCCAAACAAGATATTCTATTAAACTAGAATAGATACCTCGAAAACAAGTAAAGTAAGACTCATCAACGGACTCTCTCTCCTCACTTTTTCCAGCTAATTGTTTTATGTTATGTTCATTTTCATTCTAGGATAACAAGATAGTTAGAAATCCTTTATTTTTTCAACCCAATCGCTCTTTTGATTTTGGAAAAAAAAATCTCTTTATCAATATACTCTTTCTTCTACACATTTATCGCCACCCCATAATATAGAATAGCTAATAGTTAGGACTCCTAACAAAAATAAAATAAAATATCCATTCATGGAAAAAGCTTTTCCCGCATCAAGCACTAATATATTTTTAACATTTAATTAGATCGGGTAAGTATTCAAAAAAAAATCAAAGCTCGTTGCTTTCTTTTTCTTTCCCTATAATTGGAGCCGCCAAGCTCTATCCATTTATTAATTCAACCCAACTTTGAATTTCTTTTGTTCCGAGCCAAGAATTCAAACAAGGGTTTGGGCCGGATCCAATAAGAATGAAATATTCTTAGAATTCTCCATTGATACGACATGCTGCTTTTTCCATTCATTCCTTTCTGGATCAGTCGTAGTCTTACAAACTCTACCGATGGTATGAATGAATCCATTACTTCATAGAAATGTGTAAAAAACCGAGTCGCACTTAAAAGCCGAGTACTCTACCATTGAGTTAGCAACCCTAAGAAAATAAGATGTGTAGATACAATCGCAATCAAAATGAATAAAATAAAAAAAAAAGATTGAATTGGAGAAAATCAAAAAAAACATTACAAAATCAAATGGAAAATAGCAAAAAAAAATAGAATAAGTCAAAATGACCAGATCGGATCAAAATACAAGAAATTTTCTCAGAAAAAAAAAAACAAAATTCTATGGAAGAGAAACAAAAATATCCATTTATTTCCGATCAGATTATATTTGTTTGATACACTGTTGTCAATATTATAATATTAAGAAAAGACTACAATGGAGAAAACAAAAAAACAAAAAAATGAAATAACAATTTAATAAATACTACAATTTGAATTCAATTTACAATTTCATTTAATATTAATAATTCAAAATTAATAACAAAAAAAGATTTTTCATTTTGTTTCAATTTGAAATATTAAATAATAAGAAATATTAAATAATAAAAAAATTCGAATAGAATATTGAGAGTAAAGTAAGAAAAAAAAAATCAAATAATGAAAAAAAAAAAGAAATAAAAAACCAAACAATTATGTTGTATTGGCACTACATAAATAAGCGACATAGATGCAAAAAATAGATCAAAAATGAAGGGTGTATGCGAAAATTAATAAGGAAAAAGTCGAAATCGATTTGATTCAATCAATTAAATAGTAATAAGTAAGCTTAACCTATTTTCATTTTTTTCAAAGAATTCCCAACTCATTGAGGGTAATGTATTTATCGATCGTAATTATTTTATTTATTACTTCATTTATTCATTTGATCTTCTTTCTTTCTATTTATATCAATAAATATAGCAAAATCGATTTTTGTGGTTCTAGAAAACAACATTCTACGATAGCAATAATCAAAATGAACTATGAATAAAGCAAGAGAGCGGAGGGGGGATAAGAGAGAAAAGGATTATCTAAATTTATATAGAAGTTATCCACACCCCTTTTTTTCTATTTCATTTCATTTTTCATTAATGATTAATTGAATTTCGTTTGTTGATTAGGGGAAAGTTCCATAAAAACATTCGCTTTTTTTGAAATATCCTGAACAGTTCCTGTAGGTTGAGCGCCTTTTTCAAGAAAAGATAGAATAATAGGAACATTTAAATAGGTTTGATTCTTTATCGGATCATAAAAACCCACTTTCCGAAGATCTTTTCCCTCTCTTCGGGATCGAACATCAATTGCAACGATTCGATAAACGGCTCATTGGGATAGATGGAACTGAATAATACACCCCCCCTAGAAACGTATAAGAAGTTTTTTCCTCGTACGGCTCGAGAAAATTCGAAATTATGTCTAGATATAGAATTATAAGTGTTAAAAAAATCCATAAAAAAATCAAATCAATTAGACTTAAATACTTTTTTCTTATTTTTTTCTTTCCCGAAAAAATAACTCGTATTCCTAATCTCATAACTCAAGTTGGTTGGATAAATCTCAAATAACTTAAAGGAAAACAAAACCTTTAGGTATTTCATTTATTGAGCGGTCTCTACTCCCCTTTTTGTCTGTCTTCTTTAGATTCTATCTTGATTCTTCATTCTGATATAGTTGTTGAGACAATTGAAAATGGTATTTACTTGTTCCAGGATACTTTAGCTTTTCCTTGAATCATTGGGTTTAAACATTACTTCGGGGATCATTAATCGTTTCAAAAATGGCAGCAACACACCATTTTTTTCTATTTTGAAATTTGCTAAAATTAAATTGGATCCTTTCGAATAGAAAATATACTTACGAAGTTGTTCTAACTTATTCATTTTCACTAACCCTAGATACTTGCTCCTGAGAAATGAATCAACTCGAGTTCCATCATGTACTATTTACATTATCAACCCCCCCCAAAAAAAAATGAGTTCGAGTGGAACAGAATAAATGATGTCGAGTCAAGAACACCCTCATTTCTATATAATAGAAAAATGGTGGATGTAAGAATCCACAGCTAATTTAATCATGTCTTTCAAGTCACACGTTGCTTTCTACCAAATCGTTTCAAACGAAGTTTTACCATAACATTCCTCTAGTTTGGAAAAAATATGTAATTGATTCAATTAGGAAATTATGAATAGTCATTTTTAGTTTAGTAATATTTAGATTTTTATTAATTAGAAAATTATTTCTATTATGAAATTATCTTCTCTATTTTCGAAAAGAAATATATAAAAAAATAAATAGAATATAGAATTTCGATATTGAATTTAATATATAGATATTAAATCTAGATATTAAAATATAGATATTAAAAAAAATAAAGTAATACGAAAAAAGAAATCAGTTTTTTTTGAATCTATACCTTCAAGTGACTCTATTTAGGGATGAATCATAAAAAATAAGAAAAAAAAAGAAGAATAGAATAACATTCTACTAAATACAATATTATATACTCTTAACTTAAACAGAAGGTTTTTCAAACTTTTCAAAATTAGGAATCTTGATTTTGATATACAATTTTGATTCTGATATGATTTATGTATGGATATGTTCTGGGACGGAAGGATTCGAACCTTCGAATAACGGGACCAAAACCCGTTGCCTTACCGCTTGGCCACGCCCCATTTCTATTTCTATTCGACACCACTAAACACTAATATTGGTAGTAGTTGTTCGTCAATTCCAGTCCAAATATCTAAATATCTATAGAATAGATTGTTGCTAGGATATGGTAGATATAGAATGAAACCGAAATTATTGATCATTACATAGAATTCCATTAAGATATTGTATGAAAGTCTGATTTCTTCTATTCTCTTTTCTATTCTCTTTTGATTTCAGAATGGAAAGATTTTGAATTGGGTAAGTTCAAATTAAAGAAGGATTTTTGGAATATCCCTTTTCTTTTTTATTCATTTTTTTTTATTTTCATTTCTTATTTATACTACTTATAATAATATAAAAAAAATGAATATTAAGAAATTTGAATTTCACTCACAAAAAGCAAAAACACAATTTTTTTTTATAAAGACAAAAATGTTTGCTATGCTTAATATCTTTAGTTTGGTCTGTATTTCTATTAATTCTGCCCTTTATTCAAGTAGTTTTTTCTTCGCGAAATTACCTGAAGCCTACGCTTTTTTGAATCCAATTGTAGATATTATGCCAGTAATACCTGTACTTTTTTTTCTCTTAGCTTTTGTTTGGCAAGCCGCTGTAAGTTTTCGATGAGATCTTTCTGAATACTGTCCTAGAAAAATTCAGAATTGATTCGAAAAAAAAATTCTAACATTCTAACAATGGATACGATCAGATAAGTCTTACAGTATGAATCCTCGATTCCAATATTGAAATTTTTTATAGCCAAGAAAAATTTGGACCATCTCATTTCTTCATTCTTACCCTTTTTTCCATTGACATTCAAAAACCCTATTAGATTTGAGTTGCTCACCAATATCTAATTGTGGGTATGAAATCCAATTTTTGGTAATAAAACATTGTACTTTATTACAAATCAATTTCTAAAAATTCGATTTCTCGAAACCACTTCCTTAGTGTGAAAAGAAACATAACATGTAGTTATAGGAAAATCTATTCTCTTTCTTTTTTTTTTTTTAATGATCTTATCTTGGAGATTGTATAATGCTTACTCTAAAACTATTTGTTTACACGGTAGTGATATTTTTTGTTTCTCTTTTCATCTTCGGATTTCTATCTAACGATCCAGGACGTAATCCGGGACGTGAAGAATAAAAAAAACAAAAGATTTTCTTTTGTTTTCCTTGCTTGGTTTTTCAATATTCTTAGTAGGATTTTTTGATTTTCCATTTTTATAAAAAAATCAAACAAAGGGACTCTATAAAATCAAAAGAGAAATAAAATGCCAAATCATCAACAAGGGAAACGGAAAGAGAGGGATTCGAACCCTCGGTAAACAAAAGCCTACATAGCAGTTCCAATGCTACGCCTTGAACCACTCGGCCATCTCTCCGACATAATGATTATGGCCAAAAATCGAGTGAGTAGTGGGTCATTCATATTCGATTTTTTGTATAGGTACAGGTACATACAATGAATTCTAACTATAAAAATAGAAAAACTTTTTATCAAAAAAAAACCTCCCCTCGAAAGGCAGTAGGATAAATTGGAATGAGTCTGTTTTTACGTTATTTCGTACTGTACAATTCCTCTGTTTGTGGGATTATTTTCTCACGAGAGGTAAGTAAATTATAGAATGGATTACTACCTATGCCTAGACTTCTGATAACTAGATCTCTGATAAATGGAAATTTTATTGATAAGACCTTTTCAATTGTAGCCAATATCTTATTACGAATAATTCCGACAACTTCAGGAGAAAAAGAGGCATTTACCTATTACAGAGATGGTGCGATTTGATTATTTTTTTTTTTATTGCTCTCAGTCTTAGGAGAAACACACATTCTTTGGATAGAAAGAAAAAAAATCTACGCTTGCTGAAGGTGAAGTTTGTAAATAAAACAATTAATTCCTTCTGTCGTGTATCCCCGATTAATGCAGCTTCATATGCTTCAATCTTCGATTTATAGTATTAAGCGAAAGGTTATACCTATACCTATGGGTTAGATCAAACCTACTCCACTAGTACCAATAGGCGGCATGGGGGAAGAAGCACTACGCCTGGGAATCAACAACAAGAAAACTTTGTTAAATATTATCCCTATTCTTTATCGGATCTGGATCGGGACTAACAAGAATGGTTGGAACAACAAACATCCATCTCGTTCGTATTTTGGATACCCGTATAACCATCAAAGACTGTTGAAGTGACTAATTCCTGGAAATTAAGCGGCGTTGAAGACAAAGAAATTGTTGGAGTTACCCTTTTTTATCCAGTACCAACATACTTAATGTTAAGAAAAAATCTTTTACAGGACAGGAAGGTTGGCTAGAGATTTCTTGTAAAAACACTAGCCCTGCTCAGTTTATAATGAGAATATTGCAATCTTTTTGATTCTATGTATTTTTATCATTATACACATAAAGATAAGGGAGGAGCCGTATGAGATGAAAATCTCACGTACGGTTCTGGAACGGAGATTTTTTGAAACGAATGACGACCGTAACGGATGTCGGCTCAATCCGAAGGAAATTATGCGGAAGCTTTACAGAATTATTATGAAGCTATGCGACTAGAAATTGATCCCTATGATCGAAGTTACATACTTTATAACATAGGCCTTATCCACACAAGTAACGGGGAACATACGAAAGCTTTGGAATATTATTTTCGGGCACTAGAACGAAACCCGTTCTTACCACAAGCTTTTAATAATATGGCCGTGATCTGTCATTACGTGCGACTATCTCCACTATAGAAAGAAAAAAAAGGCTTTCTACATATATATCGTCCAAAAAACGATTTTTATCAGCTGTAGCAAAGAAAGAAACTTCATAGAAGTCGAAATAGGAAGAAATAGATATGATATGCCTAGCTACTTTATTCTATGGATAAAGGATCTA